GTAAAACGGACTTTTTACTGGGGATAGAGGGACTTGAACCCTCACGATTTCTAAAGTCGACGGATTTTCCTCTTACTATAAATTTCATTGTTGTCGCTATTGACATGTAGAATGGGACTCTCTCTTTATTCTCGTCCGATTAATCATTTTTTCTTATAGAAGAATTTGAGTTACCAACGCAACGTAGTCAACTCCATTCGTTAGAACAGCTTCCATTGAGTCTCTGCACCTATCCTTTTTTATTCTCTTTTTTAAACCCTTGTTTTTCAAAAAATAAAGATTTGGCTCAGGATTGCCCATTTTTAGTTCCAGGGTTTCTCTGAATTTGGAAGTTTTCACTTAGCAGGTTTCCATACTAAGGCTCAATCCAATCAAGTCCGTAGCGTCTACCAATTTCGCCATATCCCCCTTTTAGACAAGGATCCAGTTGTAATTTTACCCAACTTTTTCATTTATCTTGGAACCATTGAGTTCATTATATAATGATTCCTATATTAAAAAATTGTGTATGCCTATTTTCTTTTTTTGGCTATCCCCTCTCGTTCCACCTCTATTGTATGAATCATCTTTGTTTCAATCAGAAATGATTCTATCATTGATGTATCCACAATTCAATATAGAGAGGTATATACCACATATATATACGTCCCCCTTCCCTTTTATTTTTAGAGTGTGCTTTGGAATACTGGAAGGGTCGATATTCTTCCTTATTGTTTTTTTTGTCCTATCTTCATCCTTTTTCGAACGAAATCAGAGGAATGTCTGATTATAATTTTTATTGTTGTATCTTTATCCTTATTTTATACTTTTCTTAGGACTGATCCGCTATAATATGAATATAATTAACCTTATTTGTTATAACTATTCTCAAATCTAAAAAAAGAATTCCAATTTTTTGGTATTTTCAATATCTTATTATTATAAATTATTATAAAAAATTTCTTTTTTTTATATTTCGAATTTATTATAGTTTATTTATAGAATGGAATGTAAAAAATATATATTAAATATATATATTAAATTAAGATAAATAATGTAAATTCGAAATAGGCTAAATATAAAAATAACAGCAATGTAAATCATCAATAATTATTATGTATAATAATAAAATTGAAATTAGTCAGATATTTTATTTCTGTTACATTATTAGATCTGTTACATTATTAGAATAGAATTCTATTTAGTCATATTATTCTATTTATTTATTAAATATATTATTAATATTAATTTGCATATTAATTTTATATTTTTTTATTAGTTATATTATGTTATGGATAGAATTATGAACTAGAATATATAATATATAGTTTATATTAAATAGTTTATATTAAATATATATATATAGTTCATACGAACTTTACAGCTAATAGCGGGGATCTGGTAGTCTCTTGAATTCCTATGCATTATTTCTGTTATGTGAGCCCGCTTAGCTCAGAGGTTAGAGCATCGCATTTGTAATGCGATGGTCATCGGTTCGAGTCCGATAGCCGGCTTTTTTCTCTATCGATTTTTCCATAATTGAGAATCTCTCCTCTCCATTTCTACAAACGTTGAGTCACTAATCTATTATGTCGTGGTAATTCTAAAAAAAAAGTTGATTAGATCCAATTAGATTTATATTTTATATATATAATAAATCATAAAACAGAGCCTTAATCTTCTTTCTATATATACAACAAAAAACCTGGATATTAACACAATACATTTCATTCTATATAGATTTCGCTTTGCTTTGTTTATTCTTTAGTTCAGTCTTAATTTTGATTTCTTCTGTAAAATGAATGAAATTTCAATAAAATAAAAAGAAAGGAGTCTTTACTTTATGTCTCGTTACCGAGGACCTCGTTTCAAAAAAATACGCCGTCTGGGGGCTTTACCGGGATTAACTAGTAAAAGACCTAGATCCGGAAGTGATCTTAAAAACCCATTGCGTTCCGGGAAAAGATCACAATATCGTATTCGTTTAGAAGAAAAACAGAAATTGCGTTTTCATTATGGTCTGACAGAGCGACAATTACTTAGATATGTGCATATCGCTGGAAAAGCCAAAGGGTCAACAGGCCAGGTTTTACTACAACTACTTGAGATGCGGTTGGATAATATCCTTTTTCGGTTGGGTATGGCTTCGACCATTCCCGGAGCCAGGCAATTAGTTAACCATAGACATATTTTAGTTAATGGTCATATAGTGGATATACCAAGTTATCGTTGCAAACCCCGAGATATTATTACTACGAAGGATAAACAAAGATCAAAAGCTCTGATTCAAAATTATATTGCTTCATCTCCTCAGGAAGGAGTGCCAAACCATTTGACTATTGACTCATTCCAATATAAAGGCTTAGTAAATCAAATAATAGATAATAAATGGATCGGTTTAAAAATAAATGAATTGTTAGTCGTAGAATATTATTCTCGTCAGACTTGAACCTAACGAACATAACAAGAAAAGGGGTTTGGACAATTCTGTCCCTTTTTCGACGAAGGAAATAGATCTAAG